GGAATCGTCCATTGCGATATATAAAAAACAATCGATTTGAAAATGCAGTAAGAAATGAAATGTCACAATATTTTTTTTATACATGTCGAAATGATGGAAAAGAAAAAATCTCTTTTACGTATCCACCTAGTTTGTCAACCTTCCGGGAAATGATAAAAAGAAAAATGGATTTGTTCACAGAAGAAAAACGGCCCCCTGATGAATTGTATGATCATTGGATTTCTACTAATGAACAAAAAAAGAAGAATCTCAGCAAAGAATTTCGAAATCGAATTGAAGTTCTAAAAAAAGGATCCAGTACTCTAGATGTGCTGGAAAAAAAGAGTAGATTATGTAATGATGAGACTAAAAAAGAATATTTGCCTAAAATAGATGATCCCTTTTTGAATGGTCCCTATCGCGGAAGGAGAAACATTTTTTTTTCTTCCTCAATCAGAAATGAAACTTCGATAAAAAATGACATCGAGAAAAGATGGATAAATAAGATCCAGGGTATACTTTTTACTACTGATTATGATTATGAAAAATTGGAAGAGAAAATAGATACATTTGATCAAAATTCATTATCAACAGAAAAGAAAAATGATTTATTTCCGTTTTCAAAAATGGAATTCAAAATACAACAAGGAAGAATTGTCTTCGAAGATCAAATCAATATTTGCAAATTCTTCTTCATACAAAATGTCAATCCAGAGTCTAAAAGACTAAACGAAATAAGTAAAAAAGTAAAAAGATGGTCATCCAAATTAATCGATGATTTGGAACAACAAGAGGGAGAAAATGAAGAAACTGTAGCCGAGGATCATGAGATTCGTTCAAGAAAAGCCAAACGTGTAGTTATTTTGAATGCTAACAAGAAAAACAAAAACAACGATATTCATAAAAAAAGCAATAATAATCCGGATGAAAGAGACGAAGTGGCTTTGATACGGTATTCCCAACAATCCGATGTCCGTAGAGACATCATCAAAGGTTCCATGCGTGCCCAAAGACGTAAGACAAGAACCGGTTCACTTTTTCAAGCAAATTTACATTCCCCGCTTGCTTTGGAGAGAATAGACAACCCCCTTTTGTCTTTTGCCATCTCCCAAATACAAAAATTCATTTTTCAAAAATGGAAAAAAGCAAGACAATTAGAATTAATAATTCTAGATTATACACACGAAAAGGCAAAAGAAAAGGAGAAAGAAAAAAAAGAAGAATACAAAAGACAAGAAAAAGTACGAATAGAAATAGCGGAAGCATGGGATAACATTCTATTTGCTCAAATAATAAGAGGATCATTATTAGTAATCCAATCTTTTCTTAGAAAATATATTCTATTACTATCATTGATAATAGTTAAAAATACAGTACGTATACTACTATTTCAATTTCCAGAATGGTCAGAGGACTTTAAGGATTGGAAGAAAGAAATGCATATTAAATGCACCTATAATGGTGTTCCATTATCAGAAAATGAATTTCCAAAAAACTGGTTAATAAATGGTATTCAAATAAAAATACTATTTCCCTTTTTCTTTAAACCTTGGCACAAATCTAAGGTACAATCTCTTCAAAAAGATCCACGAAAAAAAAAAAATGATTTTTGTTTTTTAACAGTTTGGGGAATGGAAACTGACCTTCCTTTTGGTTCTCCCCGAAAAAGACAGTCGTTTTTTAACCCCATTTTCAAAGAAATGAAAAAAAAAATTAGAAAATGGAAAAAAAAGTCTTTTTTTATGATACGAATTTTTTTAAAAAAAAAAATAATTTTCGTTGGATTTAAACAAATATCTGAATTAAATAAAACTAAAAAAGAAAACGATAGGAGAATTCCTAATCAAATGATTTCTGAATCAGCCCTTACCATTCCCATTCAATCTATGGATTTGAAAGATTTTTCATTTACCGAAACAAAAATGAAAGATCTGGCTGATAGAACAAACACAATCATGAATCGGATAAAAAAAATACAAAATAAAAAAGCCAATAATAACGGGTTTATAACTAATGACAGAAATAGTAATTGTAATAAAACAAATTCCTTCAATAAATTATTAGTATCAATAATAAAACGTTTGAAGAAATTAAAAAAAAGAAATGTACGATTAATACGAAAATCCTATTTGAGAATCAATTTTCTTATTCAAAAGATATACATAAAAGTATTTTTATGTATCATTCATAAGAATAGTCCGAGAATCACTACACAACTTTTTGAATTATCAAAAAACGAATTTGATAAATTAATTTCCAAGAATAATGAAATAAATAAAGAAAAAATGAATAAAACAAGTGTTCTTCACATTATTTGGACTTTCAAAAAAAGGTTTTTTCATATTACTAATGATATTACTAAAAAAAATTCAAAAAAATTGAGCAACTTATCCTACTTTTCACAAGCGTATGTATTTTACCAAATATATAAAACTAAAATTTCTAGAGATCTTCTTCAATATAAAGAAACATCTCTTTTTCTTAAGAAAGAAATACAGGATTATTTCGAAACAGAAGGAACACTTTATTTGGAATTAGGGCATAAAAATCTTTTTAATTACACGATTGTTGAATGGAAAAACTCTTTTAGTAAGTATTATCAATATGAATTATCGCGGATTCAATGGTATCGATTAGTACCACACAAATGGCGAAACAGAGTGAATCAAAGATCTATTATGACTGAAAATAAAGATTTTCAAAAAAGTCATTCAGATGAAAAAGACAAATTCATTTTTTGTAAAAAAATGATTAATTTGGAATCGAATTCCTTCTGCAATGAAAAATATACTATTAATTTTCAAAAATACTATAAATATGCATTTTTCTCATATCAATCCATTAATTATGACGATAGAAAGGATTCATATATTTCTGTATCACCATTATGGATAAATAATTCGCAAGAAAGTTGTTATAATTCCAATATATACAACATAAAGAAAAGTGCCTTAGTGGAGATGTCAGAGCGTATTATCCCTATATATAATTATTTAGGACAGAACAAAAATATGACTCTAGATAAATTTCCAGATAAAAAATATTTTGATTGGAAAATTATCTATTTGTGCTTTAAAAAGAAAGGGGATATTCATTCCTGGATCACTACCGATACCAATATCAACTTCAATAATAATACAAATACTAACACTAAAGTCAATAATTATCCAATAGTTGGTAAAATTGATAAAAAAGACCTTGTTTATCTTCAAATTGATAAAGATCAGAAAATCACGATTTCAAAAAAAAAAAAAAGCCTTTTTGATTGGATGGGAATGAATGAAGAAATACTAAGGCGTTCGATTTCGAATCTAAAACTTTGGTTCTTTGGCGAATTTGTGCTTCTTTATAATATATATAAAACGAACCCCTGGATAATCCCGGCCAAAGAACTTCTTTTCAATTTAAATGAAACTGTTAGTCAAAATAAAAACATTACTCAAAATCAAAAAGAGAATCCCTTAAAATTATCCAAATTACCCAATGAAAATAAATCGAAATCTATTAAATTAGAAAATAAGAATCAAGACAAAAAAGAATCCCTAGGTAAAAACAATGTTGAATTAACTATACAAAATAAAGAAACTCTTGAATCAATTTTATCAACTCAAGAAAAGGATATTGAAGAAGATTCTGCAGGCTCAGAGATGAAAAAACATCAAAAGAGAAAACAATCTAAGAGCAACACGGAAGCAGAACTTGATTTTGTCTTAAAAAGGTATTTACGTTTTCAATTGAGATGGAATAATTTTTTAAATCAAAAAATAACAAATAATATTAAAGTATATTGTCTCCTGCTTAGATTGGTAAATCCAAAGGAAATTGCTATATCCTCGATACAAGATGGAGAAACAAGTCTAGATATTCTGATGATTCAAAAATATTTTACTCTGAGAGAATTGATGAAAAAAAGAATATTAATTATCGAACCTGTGCGTTTGTCTATAAAAAACGACGATCAATTTTTGATGTATCAAACTCTAAAGGTTTCGTTGGTTCATAAGAGTGAATACCAACTTAATCAAAGTTACCGAGAAAAACACTATATTGATCGAAACAATTACACTAATTATATTGTAAGACATCCAAATCAAAGAATAACTGAAAATCGAGATTATGATTTAATTATTCCTGAACGTATTTTTTCCACTAAATGGCGTAGGGAATTAATAATTCGAATTTGTTTCAATTTTAGTAATAGAAATCGTATTTCGAACAATTCAGTATTTTGCAATAACGTAAAAAACTATGATCAAGTTTTGAATAAAAGTCAAAATTTTTATAGGGATAAAATTGAACTAATTCAATTAAAATCCTTTCTTTGGCCTACTTACCGATTAGAGGATTTATCTTGTATGAATCGATATTGGTTTGATACCAATAATGGAAGCCATTTTAGTCTGTTAAGGATATATATGTATATATGTATCCCCCATCGAAAATTCGTGAATTGATGCATTTATCATCTCATATATATCTTTCAGGTCTGTATTTATTATAAGAAACCGAGGGTTGTACACATTCCTTGTCTTACATTTCCATTCCAATACGATAAATCAATGCATGTATCCATCTCCATTAGATAAATAATTAGATATTCGATTAGATCAAATATAAATAGGTCAAAAAGATGTTTTCTTTTATCTGTATAAATATCTATTTTTTTTTACTTATACTTCATTTTTTACTTATACTTAATTAAAATGAGAAAACGAATAGGATTATTTTTACTGATCGTTTAAATGGATTTTTGAATTTTAAAAAGGAAAAAAGAGTAGATTTTATCTTATGGTAAAAAAGAACGTTATTTCGGTTATTTCAGAAGAAGAAAATCGGGGATCTATTGAATTTCAAGTCTTTCATTTCACCAATAAAATAAAAAGGCTTACTTCACATTTGGAATTTCACAGAAAAGACTATTTATCGCAGCGGGGTCTACGGAAAATCTTAGGAAAACGACAACGGCTGTTGTCTTATTTGTCAAATAAAAAAAGAGTTTCTTATAAAGAATTAATGAATCAACTGGATATTCGGGAATCAAAAATGCGTTAATTTTTTCATTTTAAAAAAACAATGAAAATTGTTGATTTGATTTTGATTGAATTTTTTGTTATCTAGAATTTAGACGAACTTCTTTTTGTTTTAAGCAGTTCATAAAAGAATAAATCGAGGAATAAACTATGAATGGAACAACTAAAAGAAAAGAACATATGATAGTCAATATGGGACCTCATCACCCATCAATGCATGGTGTTCTTCGTCTTATTCTTACTCTAGATGGCGAAGATGTTATTGATTGTGAGCCAATATTGGGTTATCTGCACAGAGGGATGGAAAAAATTGCCGAAAACCGAACAGTTATACAATATTTGCCTTATGTAACACGGTGGGATTATTTAGCTACTATGTTTACAGAAGCAATAACCGTAAATGGACCCGAGCAGATGGTAAATATTCAAGTACCTAAAAGAGCCAGTTATATAAGAGTGATTATGTTAGAATTGAGTCGTATAGCTTCTCATCTGTTATGGCTTGGCCCTTTTATGGCAGATATTGGTGCACAGACTCCCTTTTTCTATATTTTCAGAGAAAGAGAATTAGTATATGATCTATTTGAAGCTGCCACCGGTATGAGAATGATGCACAATTATTTTCGTATCGGAGGAGTAGGGGCCGATCTCCCTTATGGATGGATAGATAAATGTTTGGATTTCTGTAATTATTTTTTAATGGCTGTTTCTGAATACCAAAAACTTATTACGCGAAATCCCATTTTTTTAGAACGAGTTGAGGGTGTAGGTATTATTAGTGCAGAAGAAGCAATAAATTGGGGTTTATCCGGACCGATGTTAAGAGCTTGTGGAATTCAATGGGATCTTCGTAAAGTCGATCATTATGAATGTTATGACGAATTCGATTGGGAAATCAATTGGCAAAAAGAAGGAGATTCATTAGCGCGTTATTTAGTCCGAATCAGTGAAATGAAAGAATCTATCAAAATTGTTCAACAGGCCCTCGAAGGAATTCCAGGCGGTCCTTATGAAAATTTAGAAATACGTTGCTTTGATAGAGAACGGGATCCAGAATGGAATGATTTTGACTATCGCTTCATTAGTAAAAAAACCTCTCCTACTTTTGAATTACCGAAGCAAGAGCTTTATGTAAGAGTTGAAGCCCCAAAAGGGGAATTGGGAATTTATTTAATAGGGGATCAGAGTGGTTTTCCTTGGAGATGGAAAATTCGTCCCCCCGGTTTTATCAATTTGCAAATTTTTCCTCAGTTAGTTAAAAGAATGAAATTGGCGGATATTATGACAATACTAGGTAGCATAGATATCATTATGGGAGAAGTTGATCGTTGAAATGATAATTGATACAAGAGAAGTACAAGATATCCACTCTTTTTCTAGATTCGAATCTTTAAAAGAGATCTATGGGATCATAGGGATGCTTTTACCTATTTTGATTCTTGTATTGGGAATCACAATAGGTGTACTTGTAATTGTGTGGTTAGAAAGAGAAATATCCGCCGGAATACAACAACGTATTGGACCGGAATACGCCGGTCCGTTAGGAATTCTTCAAGCGTTAGCAGACGGAACAAAACTGATTTTCAAAGAAAACCTTCTGCCGTCTAGAGGAGATGGTCGTTTATTCATTATAGGACCATCCATAGCAGTTATATCCATTTTCGTAAGTTATTCAGTAATTCCTTTTAGCTATCACCTTGTTTTATCTGATCTCAATATCGGTGTTTTTTTATGGATTGCCTTTTCAAGTATTATTCCGATTGGACTTCTTATGTCAGGATATGGATCAAACAACAAATATTCCTTTTTAGGTGGTCTACGAGCCGCTGCTCAATCAATTAGTTATGAAATACCGTTGACTCTTTGTGTGTTATCAATATCTCTACGTGTGTGTCGTTATAACCTTTTCTTTAATTCTTTTTTGTAATGAAGAGGTATCTTCACTTTTTTATTCATCATTCAGGTTAAATTAACTAAATCAGATAGTTATATGAGTGAAAAAAAAACAGCTTCTAAATTAGCAGTAACAAGATTGAGTCTCATCTCCTAAGTACAAGAACGAAAAATAAAGTAAATTGAATATAAGCAAGACTTTTTACCCCACGGTTGGTTGATTAGTGATTAGTCATCCTGGCTTGAAGCGGGCTCAAAAGATCAACCGTATATAGTTTTCACTATTCTTTATATGTATTACTAGAACGGAGGGTTCGACAAAAATGAGTGGATGGTTAGGAACACAAAAATACATAAAAGATTAGTAATAGAAATTTTTATGTCAATTTCAAAAATGAAAATCTTTGGATAACATAAAAAGAACAATAATTGGGGGCTTTCAATTTGTAGAAATAATCAAGCAGTACTCCTCACGATTGCAATCCAGAGTATGCTCCTACTCACAGATTAAAAAACGACTATCCGAAACGAAATAATCTTTTCTTGTTTTGAACTCCCTCTTTGAAAGAAGAATAGGAACGAAAATTCATAGAGATCACTAAATCACCCCATTATTAAGACACTCATCTAATCTCGGATTTTTTTTCATAATAATCAAAAAAAGATGGCTGTTGATATTCATAGAAAGAGTATTTTATTAATAAGTTATTACTCAACAAAGAAAAATTCAAATTATTAAAGGACGAGATTAATTCACAAGTGCTTTTTGAGTGATTATATCTATATCATTCTGGCATACAGAATTCCATCGGTCTAATTTTTGACCTTCCGGCGGGTGTTGATTCTATCTATATTTTGATTCCAAATAAAATCTATCACGATACAAAATATCAACCTGGTCCGTAGATTTCTTGATGGCCGTCAAGGAGCCGTATGAGGTGAAAATCTCATGTACGGTTCTGGACTAGCGCTGGGAACAGTGATGTTCCCATCGACTATTATTATCTAATAGTTCAAGTACAGTTGATATAGTTGAGGCGCAATCAAAATATGGGTTTTTAGGATGGAATTTGTGGCGTCAACCTATAGGGTTTATCATTTTTCTAATTTCTTCCCTAGCAGAATGTGAGAGATTGCCTTTTGATTTACCCGAAGCAGAAGAAGAATTAGTAGCAGGTTATCAAACCGAATATGCGGGTATCAAATTTGGATTATTTTATGTTGCTTCCTATCTCAATCTATTAGTTTCGTCGTTATTTGTAACAATTCTGTACTTGGGTGGTTGGAATATCTTTATTCCGTCCGTATTTTTTTCTGATCGAGTTGAAATAAATAAAGTAGGTAGGATCTTTAGAATGACAATTGGTATTTTTATTACTTTCGCTAAAACTTATTTGTTCGTGTTCATTTCTATCACAACAAGATGGACTCTACCGAGACTAAGAATGGACCAATTATTAAATCTTGGATGGAAATTTCTTTTACCCATTTCTCTTGGTAATTTATTATTAACAACCTCTTCTCAACTCCTTTCACTCTAAACGAAAAAACAATCTAATATTCTATATTTCTCACTTCTCATCAAACAAGAGAAAGAAACAAACATAAGATTATTTATCGATTTTTACAATATGTTACCGATGGTAACTGGGTTCATGAATTACGGCCAACAAGCAATACGAGCGGCAAGGTACATTGGTCAAGGATTCATCATTACCTTATCCCATGCAAATCGTTTACCTGTAACTATTCAATATCCTTATGAAAAGTTAATTACATCGGAGCGTTTCCGCGGACGAATCCATTTTGAATTTGATAAATGCATAGCTTGTGAAGTATGTGTTCGTGTATGTCCTATAGATCTACCCGTTGTTGATTGGAAATTGGAAACCGGTATGCGAAAAAAACGCTTGCTTAATTACAGTATTGATTTCGGAATTTGTATATTTTGTGGAAATTGCGTTGAGTATTGTCCAACAAATTGTTTATCAATGACTGAAGAATATGAGCTTTCTACTTATGATCGTCACGAATTGAATTATAATCAAATCGCATTAGGTCGGTTACCGATGTCAGTAATTAACGATTATACAGTTCGAACAATTTTGAATTCTCCTCAAATAAAAAAAGCATTTCATGATTAAAGAATGATTAAAGAGTAATTACTAATTACTATAGTAATGTATAGTCCGGTTCAATTTTATCTAATTGAAAGGAATCGTTCCTTATTTTTTTATTTTCTTTTTTTGCTCACTAGAACTTGAAATTGCAATTAATTGGTGATTAGTTAGTGAGAAGTGCAAATCAATTTGGATTGAAAATTGAATTTAATAATCTCTCTATTTATTTAGAAATAGTTTCCAGCGAACTTTTCTACTTGGTTTGGCGTAAGGGGGAACAAGATATTGGTATAGTAATCGGACCTAGCGTAATTCAAATCCATTAGAAACCCCATTCCATTTTAATTGAATTAAATTAGGCGCATATCAGAAAAAAAGAAAAAATTTCCTGGTCAGGTCAATAAAATCATGAAAAACATTTCAATTTTTTTATCTTGTATATAGAATGGATTTGCCTGGACCAATACATGATTTTCTTTTAGTTTTTCTGGGATCAGGTCTTCTATTAGGAGGTATAGGAGTGGTATTACTTACCAATCCAATTTATTCGGCTTTTGCTTTGGGATTGGTTCTTGTTTGCATATCGTTATTTTATATTTTATCAAACTCTCATTTTGTAGCGGCTGCACAACTCCTTATTTATGTAGGAGCTATAAACGTTTTAATTTTATTTGCTGTCATGTTCATGAATGGTTCAGAATATTATAAAGATTTCGATCTTTGGACTGTTGGGAATGGGATTACTTCGTTGGTTTGTACAAGTATTTTCATCTCCATAATTACCACGATTCTCGATACGTCTTGGTACGGAATTATTTGGACGACAAAATCAAACCAAATTATCGAACAAGATTTGATAGGGAATAGTCAACAAATTGGAATTCATTTATCAACGGATTTTTTTCTTCCATTTGAACTCATTTCAATAATTCTTTTAGTTGCTTTGATAGGTGCAATTGTTGTTGCCCGTCAATGAAAAATCTTTCTAACTATTAAGAACAACCGAAATTGAAATTTTCTCGCTCTTATCAAATCCATTTAGCTTTCATTTTTGAATTCTATTTCAATATCGATCTTTTTCTATCTTACAAAAAAAAAAAAAGAATATATTCTTTTTTCTACTTGTTCTATTATAGTTAAGCGAAAGTCTTGGTTTATTGTTCATGGCGAAATGATTCAAAATTGATAAGGAGCTAATCAATGCTACTTGAACATGCACTTGTTTTTAGTGCCTATTTATTTTCTATTGGTATCTATGGATTGATCACGAGTCGCAATATGGTTAGGGCTCTTATGTGTTTGGAACTTATCCTGAATGCAGTTAATATGAATTTCGTAACATTTTCGGATTTGTTTGATAGTCGCCAATTACAAGGAGATATTTTCTCTATTTTTGTTATAGCTATTGCCGCAGCCGAAGCGGCTATTGGGTTAGCTATTGTTTCATCAATTTATCGTAATAGAAAATCAACTCGTATCAATCAATCGAATTTATTGAATAAATAAGTACTACTAATTTCATTTATTTTTTAAATTCGAATATTCATCAATTATTTAATACTAATACTCGATGTAAAAATGGAAGAAATCGAAGTATCTTAGCCAAACCAGGAGTCGCGATCCATAATTCGATTGATTATTAAAATAATGATTAATGATAAAATCATTGATTCATCTGGTATATAAATATATGATTTAGATATAAGTTTACTAAATCGAAGATTTATTATATTCAAAAAATGAGAGATCCAATGTCACATTCAGTAAAGATTTATGATACATGTATAGGATGTACTCAGTGTGTCCGAGCTTGCCCAACCGATGTATTAGAAATGATCCCTTGGGATGGATGTAAGGCTAAGCAAATTGCTTCTGCTCCACGAACGGAGGACTGTGTTGGTTGTAAGAGATGTGAATCCGCTTGCCCAACGGATTTTTTGAGCGTGAGGGTTTATTTATGGCATGAAACAACTCGAAGCATGGGTCTAGCTTATTAATATAATAAGCTTCAGAAAAAACTACTTTAAACAAACTGAATTTTCAATTTTTTTTTTGAATATAATTGATTTTTTTTACCGACAAAAAAACCCGTTCTTTTTCGAGAACGGGTTTTGGGGTCTAATTCTATCTTGTCTTTACCACGAATTATTTTCCTTGGTTAACAATAATTGTAGGTTTACCAATATTAGGGGGTTCTTTAATTTTCTTTCTACCTCATAGAGGAAATAAGGTAATAAGGTGGTATACCATATCCATTTCTATTTTTGAACTCCTTTTAACGACCTATATATTCTGTTATCATTTCCAATTGACCGATCCATTAAATCAACTAGCAGAGGATTATAAATGGATTAATTTTTTGGATTTTAACTGGAGATTGGGAATAGATGGGCTTTCTATAGGCACCATTTTACTAACGGGATTTATAACCACTTTAGCTACTTTAGCAGCCTGGCCGGTTACTCGGGATTCCCGATTGTTCCATTTCCTGATGTTAGCAATGTACAGCGGTCAAATAGGATCATTTTCTTCTCACGATCTTTTACTTTTTTTTCTCATGTGGGAGTTCGAATTAATTCCCGTTTATTTACTTCTATTGATATGGGGAGGACGGAAGCGTCTGTATTCAGCTACAAAATTCATTTTATACACTGCGGGGGGGTCTATTTTTCTATTAATAGGCGTTTTTGGTATTGGCTTATATGGTTCGAATGAACCAACCTTTAATTTTGAAATATTAGCTAACCAATCATATCCTGTAGCCCTAGAATTATTATTTTATACTGGATTTTTTATTGCTTTTGCAGTCAAATTACCAATCATACCCTTACATACATGGTTACCAGACACCCACGGGGAGGCACATTATAGTACTTGTATGCTTCTAGCTGGAATTTTATTAAAAATGGGAGCATATGGTTTAGTTCGGATCAATATGCAATTATTCCCCCACGCTCATTCTATATTTTCTCCCTGGTTGATTATCGTCGGTGCAATACAAATAATCTATGCAGCTTCAACATCTCCCGGTCAACGTAATTTAAAAAAAAGAATAGCCTATTCCTCCGTATCTCATATGGGGTTCATAATTATCGGAATTGGCGCGATAACCGATACGGGGCTCAATGGAGCCCTTTTACAAATGATTTCTCACGGATTTATTGGTGCTGCTCTTTTTTTCTTGGCAGGAATGACATATGATCGAATACGTCTTGTTTATCTCGACAACATGGGTGGAATGGCGATTTTCCTTCCAAAAATATTCACACTGTTCAGTATCTTATCAATGGCTTCCCTTGCATTACCCGGCATGAGTGGTTTTGTTGCCGAATTAATCGTCTTTTTTGGAATAATTACCAGCCAACAATATTTTTTAATTCCAAAAATACTAATTACTCTTCTAATGGCAATTGGAATGATATTAACTCCGATTTATTTATTATCGATGTTACGTCAAATGTTCTATGGATACAAGATTTTGAATGTGCAAAACTCTTATTTTTTTGATTCTGGGCCGAGAGAATTATTTATTTTAATCTCTATTCTTCTCCCAATAATAGGTATTGGTATTTATCCGGATTTCATTCTCTCACTCTCAGTTGAGAAGGTCGAAGCTATTATATCTACATATTTTTATCGATCGTTTTCATGAATAAAACAAGAAAAAATTAAGAATCCTATTCTTTCTTTTTCGTTTTGCAATTTTGCTTAACAATGAAAACTCAAAATTAACTAAAGAACGAAAGTAAAAATGAATTGAAATTTTGACTAGATGGATTTCTTTTTGTGAGAACCTTTTGAATCAATTAGTGTAGTGATTCAAATGGTTCTCGACATCTTCCCTGAAGTATGGAGTTTTTTTTATTATATTCTTTATATTTAAAAATGGATTAGTTAAATTTTTTTTATTATCATTTTTTTGAAAATGTTTTATGGTTTCTATTTGTAGGAATCTTTTTCAATTTTATTTCATGTTAATGAAAATTAAAGGAACCATAACTATGTAACCCTATTCCTAATAAATTGACCCAAAAATAGCATATCCAAATTATAAGAAAGCCCATAGAAGCCACAATCGCGCAATTTCGACTTTTGAACTTTTTTTTATTTGTTCGAGTATGTAAATAAATTGCAAATATAATCCAAGTAATAAATGACCAAGTTTCTTTTGGGTCCCAATTCCAATATGATCCCCATGCCTCATTAGCCCATACTGATCCTGAAAGAATCCCGATGTTTAAAAAGATAAACCCTAGACTAATAATACGATAACTCCACTGATCTAATTGTTGAATTAGTTGAGCTCTGTAATAATTTCTTGCAGACCAAGAAAAGTTGTTTATTAAAACATTCTGCTTTTCATCCATATATTGGATCTTGTTAAATGAAAATGACTCGTTTACGAAATTTTGAAAAATTTTTTGAAATGAAAATGAAATGACTAAAAGAGCTACTGATAATAATGATCCGCATAAAAGAGCTGCATAGCCCAATATCATCATACTTACGTGCATCATTAACCACTGGGATTGAAGCGCGGGGACTAATATTACAGATTGATGTATTTCGGTTAAAAGACCTGAAGTGGTAAAGCCGTGTAGAAAAATTGTACTTGGCGAGGTTATTGCACTTAAATAATTGGTATGTTTTTTAAAATATGGAACGATAGAAATAAGAGAGAAACTCCATGAAAGAAAAATGAATGATTCATATAAATCACTTAATGGGAAATGCCCTGAATAAATCCAACGAGTGATTAATAATCCCGTTATACAGAAAAAAGTAGCTATAATGCCTTTTTCTGACGAATCATATAGTCCTACGATTTCATCAACGGATAAAATTATCAAAAAAATTGTAATTACAATGGAAACGATCGAAAATGATATATGAGTTAATATATGTTCTAAAGTGGAAAATATCATAAAAATTCTTAAATAAAAAAAAGTATAGAAAATGATACGGAATCCAATCCGGAATTGGATTTCTTATATATAGAACTTATTGTCTTTCTTTTCAAAGATAGCTTGCCGCCACTCGGACTCGAACCGAGATGCTCTAGCACTGCTTCCTAAGAGCAGCGTGTCTACCGATTTCACCATAGCGGCGTACGCGAAATAATAATAAGCTTTTTTTATTTAGTTGTCGAGATTGAAATTCAAAAAGTTAATTCAATTAATGACAAAAAATGCCTTTCATTTTACTCCATATTGAAACATTCCAAAATATTACCCTAGTTCAATTCTTATTTAGTAATTCAATTATGAAAATGGCTATTCGAATTTCAAGTAGCTTGATGGGGAAAATCAGAATCCCCATCGTCAAAGACTACAATAATAAAAATACCATTTTTTTTTTATTTATTATAAGTTTGATTATTGGATTGTTGCACAAAAAAATTTTTTGAATTATCCATAGAAATAGATTTCGCTAATGAAAAAGCTTTCAATGCTGTAAAATAGGCTTTTCTTTTCCAAATATTCTTACGAATATGTTTTTTTGATATAGAAGTACGTTTTTTTGGAACTGCCATGAAAAAATCAATTTGAAAAAATTATTTTTTGATCTAGTTGAATGTGAAAGACATTTATTGTTCAAACAATTTCATTTATTTTTCCATTTTTTTTTAATCTTGATTCCATTCAATCCAACTAAATATCTGACAAGACACAAAAGAAAACTAACGAAGTTTTTATATATCTATATATGTTTAGTTTTGTCGTGTTTTACCGTATCAAAATAGCAGCAAAGGTGAAAAAAGGAATCCTTGGTCATTGATTTTGATCCGTGGTAGGTATCGAAAGAAAAATGTCGGATATTCTAATAGTCCTTTCGACAATTCTAAAAAAATTCCATGTGTTTTATATTATTTTATTTATATTAATATTTTATTTATATTAATGGAAAACAAAAGGAATATATAAAATACTCTGTGTATATTTGTTGTATGGAATTATCAATTTTTCTTCTACGGATATAAAAAATTATCGTAATACCTAATTAATTGAATTGTTTTAGATATTTAGTAAGTAGAACGATCTTCGTTATAACTTAGCTAATTTATTTAGATTTAGCTAGATAAGTTATTAGAGATAACTATTTATAGTTAGTTATTTAGAGTAATCAAAATTGATTATTTTTTTTTTAGTCAAATTTTAGTAAATTATATAAAAGTCAATTTTGAAAAATAGAAAATACATAAAATAAAAAGATATATATAAATTAATATAAAGAAAAAAGAATATTTAGTTAAGTTTTTATTTTTATTTCATTTTCGATTGCACTATTAGCCTGATCCTATTTATTCTAACTTCCTTCTTCCTCTGAATATTCGAAGGAGTTGAGAAAGAATAATTCAGACTAAAATAAGAATAAAAAAAAGATAAAAGGTTTTTTTATGGACTATACATATCCCTATTCATGGATTATACCTCTCATTCCACTTCCCATTCCTATGTTAATAGGAGTTGGACTTATCGTTTTTCCAACGGCAACAAAAAATCTTCGACGTATGTGGTCCTTTCCTAATATCTTTCTATTATTTGTAGTTATGCTCCTTTCGGTCTATCTATCTATTCAGCAAATAAATAAAAGTTCTATCTATCAATATGTATGGTCTTGGACAATTAATAATGATTTTTCTTTAGACTTCGGTTACTTAATAGATTCGCTTGCTTCGATTATGGTAATATTAATTAGTACGGTTGGAATTTTGGTTCTTTTTTATAGTGACAATTATATGTATCATGATCGGGGATATTTGAGATTTTTTTCTTATATGAGTTTTTTCACTACCTCCATGTTGGGATTAGTTACTAGTGTCAATTTGATACAAATTTATATTTTTTGGGAATTAGTTGGAATGTGTTCTTATCTATTAATAGGTTTTTGGTTCACACGACCTATTGCGGCGAATGCTTGTCAAAAAGCCTTTGTAACAAATCGTGTAGGCGATTTTGGTTTATTATTAGGGATTTTGGGACTTTATGCTATAACGGGTAGTTTTGAATTTCGAGATTTATTTGAAATAGTAAATAAATTAGTTTCTAATAATGAGGTAAATTTTGTATTTCTGACTTTGTGTGCCTTGCTTTTATTTACAGGTGCAGTTGCAAAGTCTTCTCAATTTCCCCTTCACGTATGGTTACCCGATGCCATGGAAGGTCCCACTCCTATTTCGGCTCTTATACATGCCGCTACGATGGTCGCAGCAGGTATTTTTCTTGTAGCTCGCCTCCTTCCTCTTTTTATAATTATACCTCATATAATGAATTTTATTTCTTTGATAGGTATAGTAACACTCCTATTCGGAGCTACTTTATCCCTTGCTCAAAAAGATATTAAAAGAAGTTTGGCGTATTCTACGATGTCTCAACTGGGTTATATGATGTTAGCTTTAGGAATGGGATCGTATCAAGCGGCTTTATTTCATTTAATTACTCATGCTTATTCGAAAGCATTATTGTTTTTGGGATCCGGATCTATTATTCATTCAATGGAAGCTATTGTTGGATATTCTCCCAATAAAAGTCAGAATATGGTTCTTATGGGAGGGTTGAAAAAGCATGTACCAATTACAAAAACTGCTTTTTTTATAGGTACGCTTTCTCTTTGTGGTATTCCACCTCTCGCTTGTTTTTGGTCCAAAGACCAAATTCTTAACGATAGTTGGTTGTATTCTCCGCTTTGTGCAATTATAGCTTGTTTCACAGCAGGATTAACTGCATTTTATATGTTTCGAATCTATTTACTGACTTTTGAGGGACATTTAAACGTTCATTTTAAGAATTATAGTGGTCAAAAAAGTGGTTTCTGCTATTCAATATCTCCATGGGGAAAAGAAATTCAAAAAAACAAGTTTTCATTATTATTTATCGAAAATAATAATGAAAAGGGGATTTTCTTTTTTTTGAATACAACTTATAGAATTTTTGAAAATGGAAAAAAAATGATACGCCCTTTTATTAGTATTGCTTGTTTTGGAATTCAAAATACGTTTTTTTATCCGCCCGAATCGGACAGTACTATGCTATTTTCCATGTCGATATTAGTACTATTTACTTGTCTTGTTGGAATTATAGGAATTCCTTATAATCAAAGTGGAATTTTTTTTGATCTATTATCAAATTTGTTGAATCCGTCTATAAACCTTTTACATCCGAATCAAAATCATTTTATAGATTGGTATGAATTTTTTATAAATGGAATTTTTTCGGTCAGTCTATCATTTTTTGGTATATTTATAGCGTTTTTTTCATATAAGCCCATTTATTCCTCTTTTGAAAATTTCAACTTAAAAAATGCATTTTTTAAGGGTGGTAATTATAATACAGCTCTCTGGGAAAAAATAATTAATCTCATTTATAATTGGTCATATAATCGTGGTTACATAGATTTTTTTTATCGAATATCTTTGGCTGGGGGTCTAAGAAGATTTGCTGAACTAACTCATTTTTTTGATCGACAAGTAATTGATGG